AATCAAATTCATCGTAAGACTCATAATGATCAACCTTTCGAAGATCCCATTGTATTCCGGAAGCTCGTAGCATTGGTCCCGATAAACCCCAATTTATTGCCTCCTCTCCGCCAATAATGCCTACTCCCTCAACTCGCTCTAAAAAAATAGGATTCCGTGTAATAAGCCTTTGATATTCAGTAACTCTTGTTAAAAAATAATTACAAAAATCCAAACATTTATCTACCCAGCCATAAGGTAAATCAGCAGCGACTCCTCCAATACGAAAATAATTATGCATCATTCGCATACCGGTAGCAGCTTCGAATAGGTCATATATCAATTCTCTTTCTCGAAAAATATAGAAGAAGGGGGTCTGTGCGCCAATATCTGCCATAAAAGGGCCAAGCCATAACAAATGCGAAGCTATACGACTTAACTCTAACATAATGACTCTGATATAGCTGGCCCTTTTAGGCACTTGAATATTGCCTAACTGCTCTGGTGCATTTACAGTTATTGCTTCAGTGAACATAGTAGCTAAATAATCCCAACGTGTTACATAAGGTAAATATTGTATAATTGTTCGGTTTTCCGCAATTTTTTCCATTCCTCTATGTAAATAACCCAATATCGGTTCACAGTCAATAACATCTTCACCATCTAGAGTAACAATGAGTCGAAGAACACCGTGCATTGATGGGTGCTGAGGGCCCATATTGACTATCATAAGGTCATTTCGTGTAGCTGGTGCAGTCATAGGTTTTTTCCCGATTCATTCTTCCATGAATTGCTGAAAGCGAAAAGAGGTTCATCAAAATTTAAGCGAAAATTCAAAATGACTCTTCAAATTAATTATTTTTTGTTTCTCGAATCTCCAACTGTCCGATTAATTCTTTATAACGTACTCTATTTTTTTTTGACAAATAGGCGAGCAGCCGTTGACGTTTTCCTAGAATTTTACGCAGACCTCTCTGAGATAAATAGTCTTTTTTGTGCAATTCCAAATGTGAAGTAAGTCTCCGTATCCTATTGGTGAAACTCACTACTTGAAATTCAACAGACCCCTTGTTGTCTTCGTTTTCCTCTTTCAAAATAATTGCACTGAATGGATTTTTTATCATAAAAAAAGCTCCTTCTACCCTTTAATTTACATATAAAATATTTTATTTGATCAGTAATAATAATATTAGTCATTTTAATGTAGTAATTAGTATACACAAGAATTTTAATTTTAGTTGGACAGGGATAAAAAAGTAGATGGTACGTTTTTACACTTACAACGTCAAATAATTTAGACCTAAAATTCGGAATATTTCATATATTCGTTTATTTTATAGATTTTATCCAAATAAATTGATACGTCATTGACTTAGTATTAAATAAAAAAGATCTAATATTAGACTGGGACGTAAGACAGGGCATATGTGCATCTGTTTGCTTTTCTATATGGTACAGAATATATAGGAAAAATGTACCATCAACCAATTTTTAATTGTGGATATATTCTTAACAAACTAAAACAGCTTCCATTATTGGTATTAAACCAATATCTATTCATACAAGCTAAGTCTTCTAATCGATAATTAGGCCAAATAAATAACTTTAATTTAATTAATTCGTTTTTATCTCTATCAAGATGCTTTTTTTGATCCAAAAAAGGATTCCTGTTTTTTATGTTCTTTTTGTTACAAAATACTCGATTTTTATCCACACTATTTATATTCTTTGAGTTGAAAGAAATTAGAATTCTCAATTCTCTACGACGTCTAGATGATAAAATCTTTTCAGGAACGATAAAATCATAATGTTTTTTGTCTCTCTTTCGAATTATTATTTGATATCTTGGGATAGATTCATCCAATTTCTTTTTATTGATATATCTTTGTTCTCGATATCTTTGAGGAGTTTGGTACTTACTTTTATGAACCAACGATATACCTACGGTTTGATATATAATAAAGTATCCGTCGTTTTTTACAGACAAACGAATGGGATCGATAAAAAATATCCCCTTTTTATTCAATTCTATAGGAGTCAATTTTTTTCGAATCACCATTATATCCAGATTTATTTCTTTCCTTTGAATAGACGATATAGTAGTATCTCTTGGATTTATCAGTCCAAGCAAGTAACAATATATCTTGATATTATTGATCATTCTTTCAGTTAAATTCGGAATTAAACCATCGTCTATTATCCATTGAAAAAGCAAATAGTGTTTCCGTAAGAAAATCATTTCTGGTCTCATCTTATTCCGGATCTTATATTGTTTTTTCATTTTATCTTGGTTTTGTGAATATGATCCAAGGCCTCTTCGGCCCGCGGGTTCTTTTTCTTCTTGATTTCGATTCATTAATTCAGAATATCTTTTTTCATTCGATGGTCTAAAAAAATGGAATTTTTTCTTTTCATTGATGTTTTTCTTTTTATTTAAATTTAAAAGAAGTAATTTGCTTGGTATAATCCATGGTTTTATTTTGTATACATTATAAAGTGGCACAAATTCTGGGAAGAACGGAAGTTTCAGATTTGTCGATATTGGGTTTAGGATTTCTTCATTCATTTCCATCCAATCAAAAAAGAGTTTCTTGTCATTGATTGGATTTATTTCTAAATCTTGATGAATCGTCAGATAAAAAATATCGTTTTTATCCATTTTCTCAATTTTTTGGTAATTCTTACTTCCAAGCTTAGTATTTATATTACTGCTATAATCCATTTTGGTCCAGGCCTCAATATCTATTTTTTGTCTTAGAAAAAAATTGAGAATTGTCCAATCAAAATATTTTCTATCTGGATTTTTTTGCATATACATAATATCGCCCTTTTCTAGATAATGATTGATAGGAATTTCCTCCAGGCTTTCAAATAAATTTTGTTTATAATTGTTGTAATTAAAAGTAATTTTTTGGTTGTTATTTAATTCTGATGGTGATCCATAAATAATATATGAGGACTTCTTAATTTCAGAATCAATAGATTTATATGATAAAAGATTATATATATAGTATTTTATAAAATTATCTTTTTGGTTTGGTAATGGATATACTTTAAAATCCTTTTGTTTTTTGTGATAAAGTAATCGATCTTTTTCATACGAATTCCATTTTGTTAAATACTTTTTTTGGGTAATACCACCTTCATTTATTGTAGTTCGCCATTTTTGTGGTATTAATTCAAACCATCTAATCTGAGATAAATTGTATTGATAATGACCTCTTAACCAGTTTTTCCATTGATTCGTTTCAGAACTTGAAAGTTTTGTATGTCTTAATTCGGAATGAAATATTCCTTGTGTTACAAAATAATTTTTTATTGCAGTCTTAAGAAAAACGGGAGTTCCATGATACTCAAAAATAGATCTTAACTTATACAAATTAATAACTTGGGTTTGTGATAATTTGTAAAATACATATGCTTGTGATAAAGAGGATAAGTCAAAAAAAAGATGTGAATTCCTCTTACTATTCTTAATATTGTAAAGTTCACTTTTTAGAGTCGAAATAAAGTTAATTTCTTTTTTGTTTTTTATTTCTTGGTTTGTTTTATTATTGTAAATGTATTTATCAAAACAAAAATTTATTGATTCAAGAACTAGTTGTGTAGGAATTCTGGCAATATGAATGATACATAGAAAGATATTGATGTATATTCTTTTAATGAAAATTTTTATAAACAAATCTAATTTATAGATTAATCGATTGCTTCTTTTTTTTATTTTTAATATTTTCCAAAAAATTTTTGGTGATTTTTCTTTTCCATTATAACTTGTTTTGTTAGGACTACTTCTTTTCTTGGCGTTGCTGTTTTTTTCTTTTGTAAGACTCTTTGTTTTCTTTCTGATTGTGCTTGTTCTATCAGCCAGATTTTTAATTTTTTTTTCTCTTAGTGAATAATTTGTATTATCTGTAGATTTAATTTTTCTAAACGAGTCGTGAATTATCTTATTCCTAATTATAGAATCTTTTTTTTTGTTAGTTTCGCCGGATTCATACACCTTTCTCAATATAAAGAATCGAGTTGGATGTACTTTTAAGAGTTCTTTTTTTATTTTTTTTATAAACAGAAATAAAACGTTTTTGATAACCACCCTTTTTGGTTCTTTTGAATCTTGTAGAAAATTTTTTGTTCTTTCTTTTAAAACGCTTAGAACTCGAAAATGCTTATTTTTAGTTTTTCGTATTTTTTTTTTAAGTTCTTTAAAAATAGGCTTAAAAAAGGAAGGTTTGGGGGGGACAGAACCAAAGGGAAGGGTAGTTTGCGTTCCCCAAGCCGTTAAAAAAGAAAACTTTTGTTGTTCTTTCTTTAGATCTTTATAAGAAGAAAAAGAGGGCCTAAATTTGGATCTGTGCCAAGGTTTCAAATAAAAAGGAAATACTATTTTTATCTGAATACCATCTTTAAACCAATTTATGGGAAGTTCGAGTTCTGATACTTGAACACCGTTATAGGTACATATAATATGCTTTTCTCTATTCCACTCATCGAAGTCCTCAGCCCACTCAGGGGGTTGAGATAATAAAATACGCCCAATATTTTTAACTATTATCAATGAAGGTAATAAAATATATTTTCTAAAAATAGATTGAACTATTAAAATTAAACTTCTTGTTACTTGTGGATATGGAACAAAATCCCAGGCTTCCGCGATTTTTATCCACGTTTTTTCCTTTATTTTGTTCTCTTCTTCTTCCTTTTGTCTTTTTTTTTGTTCCTCTGTATAATCTTTAAATTCTGCTCCTTTACCCATCCAATTTCTAAAAAAAAATTTCATCTGTTCAGGGATATTAAAAGAAAAAAGGGGGGATTTTTTTATTCTGTCCAAAAAAAGGGGGGAATGCGCATTTGCTTGAAACAATTTCGAAATAAAAGTTTTACGCCTTTGAACACGCATAGAACCTTTGATGAATTCTCGACGAAAATCTGATTCTTCCGAATAGTCTCTAATAGACACCCAGTTTTTGACACTTGCTTTGCGACTACGTTTAGTAGGCCTATAAATTATTACACGATCCCTT